TTGAATTTGATAAATGCATTGCTTGTGAAGTATGTGTTCGTGTATGTCCTATAGATCTGCCCGTTGTTGATTGGAAATTGGAAACTGATATTAGAAAGAAAAGATTACTTAATTACAGTATTGATTTCGGAATATGTATTTTTTGTGGTAATTGCGTTGAGTATTGTCCAACAAATTGTTTATCAATGACTGAAGAATATGAACTTTCTACTTATGATCGTCACGAATTGAATTATAATCAAATTGCTTTGGGTCGGTTACCAATGTCAATAATTGACGATTACACCATTCGAACAATTTTAAATTTGCCTGAAATAAAAACTTAAGAACTCATTTTGATCTAAAAGAATGAAGGTTTTTGTTTGGTGAATAACTACAATTATATTCATAATTATATTGATTAGGATTAGGCGGCGAGTAATTTATATTAATATGAAAAATATATTTCTTTTCTATAGTCTATATTGATGATTTGAAAATTGATGATTTGAAAATATATAGATTCAAATTACTCCTTCGAGAGATTTGGCCAATAACTACATCTACATCAATCCATATCCATGAAAATGGAATTTTTCAAATTGAATAATTAAGAACTATTATAAAATAGAAAAAAAGTTATAAAATAGAAAAAAAGTGGAGTTACTTCTTTTTTCCTGACCGGGTCAATAAAGTTATGCAAGATTTTGATTTATTTATCTCTTATATATAATGGATTTACCTGGACTAATACATGATTTTCTTTTAGCCTTTCTGGGATTAGGTCTTATATTAGGGGGTCTGGGAGTAGTATTACTTGCCAATCCCATTTATTCTGCCTTTTCATTGGGATTTGTTTTTGTTTGTATATCGTTATTCTATATTCTATCGAATTCCCATTTTGTAGCTGCTGCGCAGCTCCTTATTTACGTAGGAGCCATAAATGTTTTAATCATTTTTGCTGTGATGTTCATAAATGGTTCAGAATATTCCAAAGATTTCCGTCTTTGGACCGTGGGAGATGGAGTAACTTCCGTGGTCTGTACAAGTCTTTTTGTTTCACTAATGACTACTATTCCAGATACGTCATGGTACGGGATTATTTGGACTACAAAAGCAAACCAGATTGTAGAGCAAGATCTGATAAGTAATAGTCAACAAATTGGGATTCATTTATCAACAGATTTTTTTCTTCCGTTTGAATTTATTTCAATAATTCTTTTAGTTGCGTTAATCGGCGCAATTGCTGTAGCTCGTCAATAATAACTCTTTATAACTGGAAAAACCTTGTTATGAGCTATCACATGTCTTTCCTTTTTTCTATTTGACTTTGTATATAAATTTCTATTTGACTTTGTATATAAAATAGAAATTATTTATTAGTTCAATCTATTCCCAATATATTACTTTGTTGCATTACTCGTTATATTCTAGTCAATCCAATTGGTTAAATTGTTGTTCATATTGAAATGAATCGAGATTTATAAGGAGTTGGTTAATGATGCTCGAACAGGTACTTTTTTTGAGTGCTTATTTATTTTCTGTTGGTCTATATGGATTGATTACAAGTCGAAATATGGTTAGGGCTCTTATGTGTCTTGAACTTATATTAAATGCGGTTAATCTCAATTTTGTAACATTTTCTGATTTTTTTGATAGTCGTCAACTAAAAGGATCCATTTTTTCTATTTTTGTTATAGCTATTGCAGCTGCTGAAGCCGCTATTGGACTCGCTATTGTTTCATCAATTTATCGTAACAGAAAATCAACTCGTATAAATCAATCAAATTTATTGAATAAGTAATATTATAATATAAATTATCACATTATAATTTTCATAAATTAATTTCAATTAGTAAATTAATTTCAATTAGCATGTCTGCCATGTAAGATATGATCATGTTATCACAAAGATAAGAAATCAAAGTATTTTGGCACTGTCAATCCAGAAATAGAGAAAAAAACGGGGAACTCATCGATTCATCTAGTACTAGTATTTAAATATATAATTCATTTATCAATTTACTAGATTGAAACTTTATCGCGTTCAAAAATAGATAGATCCAATGTCGCATTCAGTAAAGATTTATGATACATGTATCGGGTGTACTCAATGTGTTCGAGCCTGTCCTACGGATGTTTTAGAAATGATCCCTTGGGACGGATGTAAAGCCAAACAAATAGCTTCTGCTCCAAGAACAGAGGATTGTGTCGGTTGTAAGAGATGTGAATCCGCCTGCCCAACAGATTTCTTGAGTGTTCGAGTTTATTTATGGTATGAAACAACCCGCAGCATGGGTATAGCTTATTAATACGTTACAGAAACCCCTACTTGAGTCCATTTTTTTACCGCAAAAACCTGTGCTCAAAAATAGATTATTTTTGAGCACAGGTTTTTCTGGTCCAAGTGTATCTTGTCTTTACCACGAACAAATTTCCTTGGTTAACAATAATTGTAGTTTTACCAATATTTGCAGGTTCCTTAATTTTCTTTCTTCCCCATAAAGGAAATAGGGTAATA